TTTTTAAATTGATTCAACCGTGAAATAAAATACCACGACGTATGTATCTAGGGAATAGTCGCTTCACCGTGAATCCTCCCTAGATACATCTATTCAATTGAATTCTTGCTCTATTCCGAATCTAAGGATCGTGCTGAAGATTCAAAACCAATTGAATTTTCATCTTTCTTTTTATTTAATTTATATTATAAATTAAATAAAAAGAAAGATGAAATCATTCCACTGGATTTAAAATTGAAAACTTATTCTTTGGTAAATCAATTGCGAAATGCTTTTGTAGAATGCCCAATATCCGTTTTACATCTTCTATGCGAAAATGTTCAATTTTCATAAGATCTTCTTGACTCTTATTCAAAAGGTCTAATAATGTATGTATATTGGACCTTTTGAGGCAATTATAGGTCTTGGAAGGCAATTCTGATTGGTCAATAAAAATACATTTCAATGCTATTTCTTTTTTGTTTTTCCTTAGTTTAGCCAATCTATCATGAAAGGGAAAAAAAGGTAAAGTAACCCTGTTTTGATTGTCCTCTAAATGGGTGTCCTGTTCTTCCGCATGTAGAAAAGGAATAAATAAATCAATCAAATTACGGGAGGCTTCGTGAAGTGCTTCTTTAGGAGTTAAACTTCCATTCGTCCATATTTCGAGAAAAAGTATCTCTTGTTTTTCATTCCCATTCCCATAAGAATGAATACTATGATTCGCATTTCGAACAGGCATAAATACAGCATCTATAGGATAACTTCCATTTTGAGTGTTATTTGGTGTTTTCATACGATATCCACGATTCCTCTCGATTTGTAATCCAATACACAAATCAATTGGTTCTGTCAGGCTAGCTATCTGTTGGGTAGTATCAACGATTTCCACAGAAGACGGTGAGATGATGTCTTGCGCAGTTACGTATCCAGGACCCCTGACGCAAATATATGCGTCGCGAGTTCCATACAGATTACTTCTCAATACAATTTCTTTCAAATTCATTAAAATTTCATGTACTGATTCTTCAATACCTACTATGGTAGAATATTCATGTGGTATTTTTTCAGATTTTGCACGTGTGATACATGTTCCTTCTATTTCGCCAAGTAAAGCCCGTCGCATCGCGATGCCTATCGTATCGGCTTGACCCTTCATAAGCGGAGATAGAATAAAACGGCCATAATAAAGACGCTTATTGTCTGCTCTTGATTCAACACACTTCCACTGTAGTGTACGAGTAGATACTGCTACTGCCTCTCGAAGCATAGTAATATTATTTGATCAGATCATTGAATCATTTATTTCTCTTGAAATCTGTTCAATTCTTATTTCTACACACGTCTTTTTTTAGGAGGTCTACATCCATTATGTGGCATAGGGGTTATGTCTCGTACGAAACTTAATACTATACCACTTCTACGAATGGCTCGTAATGCTGCATCTCTTCCGAGACCAGGACCTTTTATCCTGACTTCTGCTCGTTGCATACCCTGATCCACTACTGTACGAATAGCATTTCCTGCTGCCGTTTGAGCAGCAAATGGCGTCCCTCTTCTTGTGCCCCTGAATCCACAAGTACCGGCGGAGGACCACGAAACCACCCGACCCCGTACATCTGTAACCGTCACAATAGTATTGTTGAAACTTGCTTGAACATGAATAACTCCCTTTGGTATTCTACGTCCATTCTTACGTGAACCAATATGTCCATTCCTACGTGAACCAATTCTTGATATGGGTTTTGCCATATTTTATCATCTCATAAATATGAGTCAGGGATATACGGATATATCCATTTCATGTCAAAACAGATCCTTTATTTGTACATTGGGTCCTTTAGAGAATCCCTTTTTAGAAAGATTATCCTTGTCTCTGTTTATGCCTCGGGTTGGAACAAATTACTATAATTCGTCCCCGCCTACGGATCAGTCGACATTTTTCACAAATTTTACGAACGGAGGCCCTTATTTTCATATTTGTCATTCCTTATCTTAATTCCGAATCTACTCCTTGGAAGAAAATAAGTCTCTTGAGATTTTGAACCTCGAATTGTATCCCTACGAAAGAAATGTTGAAAAAAAAAAGCCACCTAATCGTTCGAATCTTTGTTGCGGAGTCTATAAATTATACGGCCCCTGGTTGAATCATAACGACTTACTTCAATTTTTACTCTATCCCCCGGTAGTATCCGTATAAAACTGCGTCGGATCTTTCCTGAAACATAACCTAGAATCAGATCTTCATTATCTAAACGAACCCGGAACATACCATTTGGAAGTGATTCAGTAATTAAACCTTCATGAATCCATTTTTGTTCTTTCATTCCAGGTAACCCCCTTGAAATATCAACTAATGGAGGAGGCGTGATATTAGACAACCCGTCCTTCCTCTTTTTTTTTCACAAAACAAAAAATAGGAAGTTACGGATGCAATTCAGATACCAAAAAGATCACCATATATAACACAAAATTTCTCCCCCGATTCCTTCTAGTCGAGCTTCTCGGTCTGTCATTATACCTCGAGAAGTAGAAAGAATTACAATCCCCATTCCCCCTAAAATCCTAGGAATTCGTTGATAGTTGGAATAGATTCGTAGACCGGGTCGGCTGATACGTTTTAAAATAGTTCTATATGGTCCTTTCCTATTCCTTCTATGTCGCAGAGTTGAAACCAAGAAATTTTTGTTGCTTTCTCGATGTTTTCTCACGTTTTCGATAAAGCCCTCTCGTAGAAGTATTTTAACAATGGTTTCGGTGATATTAGTAGATGCTATTCGAACCGTTCCTTTTTTATCCATGTCAGCATTTCGTATAGAAGTTATTATGTCGGCAATAGTGTCCCTACCCATGACGAACTATAATTATTGGTGCCTCCGAATTTTGATATAATCAACATGCTCCATTTTTTTTTATGAATTATTTTATTAAAGGTATATGCGTGAGACACAATCCACTAATTACTTGAATCTATTTCATTTCAGATACCGTACTATAATCATGATCTCATCTATTAGTATTTATAATACCTCAGGAGCTAATGATACTATTTTAGTAAAATTCAACTGTCTCAATTCCCGAGCGATCGCACCAAAAACTCGAGTTCCTTTTGGATTTCCTTCTTGATCAATGACAACTGCTGCATTGTCATCATATTGTATTATCATACCGTTGTCACGTTTGAGTTCTTTACATGTACGTACAATTACAGCTCTGATCACTTCTGATCTTTGTAGAGGCATATTGGGCACTGCTTCTTTGATTACAGCAACAATAACGTCACCAATATGAGCATATCGTCGATTACTAGCTCCTATGATTCGAATACACATTAATTCTCTAGCCCCGCTGTTGTCTGCTACATTTAAATGGGTCTGAGGTTGAATCATATCATTTTTTTTTTTTTATCTTTTCTTTCAATGCAAGGGGCGAAGAAAAAAAAAAACAAGAAATATTGTTTGTCGAAAAATAAATAAACCTGCGTTTGTTTTTTTTATTACAAAGACCCCTTTCCTTTGGTTCCACATCCCTATCCCGCAATAACGAATTGAGTTCGTATAGGCATTTTGGACGCAGCTATTGAAATAGCTTCTCTGGCTACATTTTCGGATACTCCACCCATTTCATAAAGTATTCGACTCGGTTTAACGACAGCTACCCAATATTCGGGAGATCCCTTCCCCGAACCCATACGTGTTTCCGTAGGTCTTACTGTAACAGGTTTGTCTGGAAATATACGTACCCAGATTTTTCCCCCACGACGCGCATATCGTGTCATTGCTCGTCGCCCTGCTTCTATTTGTCTAGATGTGATCCAAGCGGGTTCAAGTGCCTGAAGAGCGTATCTACCGAAACAAATACGATTTCCTCGATAAGATATTCCCTTCATTCTTCCTCTATGTTGTTTACGGAATCTGGTTCTTTTGGGGTTATAGTCGATGGTTGTTTCTCAATGCCATCTCTACTTCAGAACCGGACATGAGACTTTCTTCTCATCCAGCTCCTCGCGAATGAAACGATTCAATAATATTAAAGATATTCATGTATTTAATGAATAATACTCCGAATCATGGGAGTTTTTGAGATCTAATCCGTCGCGTAGGAATTGTATACCTTGTTTGTATATACAACTAGACGTAGATTTATATTATTATCTATAATATTATAACGTCTTTTAGACTGATAGAATGCATTTTCTTTTTTACTTTTGTTGAATCGCCCAAAACTAAGCAATCCACTAAGGCTTTCGCGGGCGAATATTTCCTCTTTCAATATCTGTTTCATTCGTAGGGGCATTCCATAACCTCTTAGAATAAATGAATTGGTTCGTTCCGCCATCCCACCCAATGAATCATTAGGATTCGTTTTCAATAGAATCTTCTGCAGTCACAGGTTTCGTCGTTCCCATCGCTTCTCGATTAATGGTTAGGTCTGAACTCTGCAATGGAGCTCTTAATTAAATTTGTTCCTGAGTCAATCTCCTCAGTCTTTATTGACTCGATGCTCTTTAATTTCATTATCTTTAATTTCATTATTTAATTATAATTTAATTATAATAAATATATAATAAATATTATAATTATTTATATTTATTATTCTTTTTTGTTTTTATGAATAGGATTCATCTAATTATAATTCTAAATTATTAATTAGAATTATAAATTATGGACGAATCCGTATTGATGCTTTATTACACTGCTTATAAGATGATTCATAGACCATACATATTGGAATCCTATATCATTGATATTCTCTTTCTCTCTTTCTTTCACCCTTCCATTTATCCACATCCCTTTATTTTCATTTCACAACCTATAATATAATCAGATTGATTTTTCTTTGATGAAAAAAAATATTTCAGTTGTTACAACTATATGATCGATATATCATATAGTGACTGGTTCCTTGGATCCAGATAATACGAAGCAATGAGCTGGTTATTAGTTGTATAGTTATTAGTTTATACTATGGGCTGGTCCGCTGTTTTTTTCATCCTAACCCTAAATTAAATAAAAAACCAA